ATTTCGTCGTCCAGTAGCGACAACCGTCTTTTTGATTGGTACTGCAGTCGCTCTTTGGTTGGGTATTGGTGCAACATTACCTATTGATAAATCCCTAACTTTAGGTCTTTTTTAATTTGATTCAATTGTGAAATAACACGACGTGTGTATCTAGGGAATAGTCGCTTGAAAGCGAATTCTCCCTAGATACATCTATTCAATTCTGAATTTCTTTCGAATATATGAATTGTGCTAAAGATTCAAAACCTATTTTCATCTTAATGAAAAAAAAAAAAAGACGAAAAAAAAATCCAATAGATTTAAAACTTCTTTTTTGGTAAATCAATTGCGAAATGTTTTTCTAGAATGACCAATATCTGTTTTATATCTTCTAGGCGCAAATGTTCAATTTTCATGAGATCTTCCGGACTGTTATTCAAAAGGTCCAATAATGTATATATATTGGACCTTTTGAGGCAATTATAGACCCTGGGAGAGAATTCTGATTGGTCAATAAAAATCGATTTCAATGCTATTTTTTTTTTGTTTTTTCTGAGTTTATCCAATTTATCGTGAAAGGTAAGAGGGGATAAAGGAACCGTGTGTTGATTGTCCTCTAAAGGTAAGTTTTCTTCTTCCTTATGTAAAAAGGGAATAAATAAATCAATCAAATTCCGGCAGGCTTCATGAAGTGCTTCTTTCGGAGTTAAACTCCCATTTGTCCATATTTCGAGAAAGAGTATCTCTTGTTTTTCATTCCCATTCCCATAAGAATGAATACTATGATTCGCATTTCGAACAGGCATGAATACAGCATCTATAGGATAACTTCCATCTTGAAAGTTATGTGGCATTTTGATAAGATATCCGCGATTTCTCTTGATTTGTAATCCAATACACAAATCAATTGGTTCTGTCAAGCTAGCTATATGTTGTGTATTATCAACGATTTCTACATAAGGTGGTAAGATGATATCTTGAGCAGTTACATATCCTGGACCTCTGACACAAATAGACGCGTCACAAGTTCCATATAGATTACTTCTCAATACAATTTCTTTTAAATTCATGAAAATTTCATGGACCGATTCTTGAATACCCGCTATGGTAGAATATTCATGCGGGACGTTCTCAGATTTTACACGTGTGATACATGTTCCTTCTATTTCTCCAAGTAAAGCTCTTCGCATCGCAATGCCTATTGTGTCGGCTTGACCTTTCATAAGTGGAGACAGAATAAAGCGTCCATAATAAAGACGTTTACTGTCTTCTCTTGATTCAACACACTTCCACTGTAGTGTCCGAGTAGATACTGTTACTTTCTCTCGAACCATAGTAATATTATTTGATTTGATTGAATCATTTATTTCTCTTGTTTCTCTTGAAATTTATTCAATGTTAATTTCTACACACGTCTTTTTTTCGGGGGTCTGCAACCATTATGTGGCATAGGGGTTACATCCCGTACGAAAGTTAATAGTATACCACTTCTACGAATAGCTCGTAATGCTGCGTCTCTTCCGAGACCGGGACCCTTTATCATGACTTCTGCTCGTTGCATACCTTGATCTACTACTGTACGAATAGCATTTGCTGCTGCAGTTTGAGCGGCAAAGGGTGTCCCTCTTCTCGTACCCTTGAATCCACAAGTACCCGCTGAGGACCAAGAAACCACCCGACCCCGTACATCTGTAACCGTGACAATGGTATTATTGAAACTTGCTTGAACATGAATAACCCCCTTTGGTATTCTACGTGCACTCTTACGTGAACCAATACGTCCATTTCTACGTGAACCAATTCTCGGTATAGCTTTTGCCATATTTTATCATCTCATAAATATGAGTCAGAGATATATGGATATATCCATTTCATGTCAAAACAGATTCCTTATTTGTACATCGAGTCCTTTAGTGAGTCTGATTATCCTTGTCTTTGTTTATGTCTCGGGTTGGAACAAATTACTATAATGCGCCCCCGCCTACGGATTAGGCGACATTTTTCACAAATTTTACGAACAGAAGCTCTTATTTTCATATTTGTCATTCCTTATCTTAATTCTGAATCTACTTCTTGGAAGAAAATAAGTTTCTTGAAATTTTTCATCTCGAATCATATTGAATAAAAACCACCTAATCCTTCCAATCCTTGTTGCGGAGTCGATAAATTATACGTCCTCTGGTTGAATCATAACGACTTACTTCAATTTTGACTCTATCTCCTGGCAGTATCCGTATAAAACTACGCCGGATCTTTCCTGAAACATAACCCAGGATCAGATCTTCATTATCTAACCGAACCCGGAACATACCATTGGGAAGCGATTCAGTAATTAAACCTTCATGAATCCATTTTTGTTCTTTCATTCCAGGTAAAGCCTCCTTGAAGTATCAACTAATGGAGGAGGAACGATATTAGACAACTCGTCCCTTTTCTTTTTTTTAGAAATAGGAAGAAGTTTCGGATCCAATTTGGATATTAAAAGGATTACCATATATAACACAAAATTTCTCCGCCGATTCCTTCGAGTCGAGCCTCTCGGTCTGTCATTATACCTCGAGAAGTAGAAAGAATTACAATCCCCATCCCACCTAAAATTCTAGGAATTCGTTGAGAGTTAGAATAGATTCGTAGACCGGGTCGACTGATCCGTTTTAAATTTAAAAAATTTCTATAGAGTCTTTTCCTATTCCTTCTATGCCGCAGGTTTAAAACCAAAAAAGATTTGTTTTTTTCTCGATGTTTTCTAACGTTTTCAATAAAACCTTCTCGGAAAAGTATTTTAACAATATTTTCGGTAATATTAGTAGATGCGATGCGAACCACTCTTTTTCTATCCATATCAGCATTTCGTATAGAGGTTATTATCTCAGCAATAGTGTCCCTACCCATGGTGAACTAAAATTATGGGTGCCCCAAAATTGGATATAATCAACATGTTTTTTTTTTTTTTTTTTACTTATTTGTTTTATGAATATGAATTATTAAAGGTATATGCGTGAGACACAATCTACTAATTAATCTAGTTCTTAATCTATTTCTTTCAAATACCCACTATAAACATATCAGTGATCTCATTTTATAATACCTCGGGAGCTAATGAAACTATTTTAGTAAAATTGAATTGTCTCAATTCCCGGGGGATCGCACCAAAAATTCTAGTTCCTTTTGGATTTCCTTCTTGATCAATCACAACTGCAGCATTGTCATCATATCGTATTATCATACCGCTGTCACGTTTAAGTTCTTTACAGGTACGAACAATTACAGCTCTGACTACTTCTGATTTTTCTAGGGGCATATTTGGTACTGCTTCTTTGATCACAGCAACAATAACGTCACCAATATGAGCATATCGACGATTGCTAGCTCCTATGATTCGAATACACATCAATTCTCGAGCCCCGCTGTTATCTGCTACATTTAAATGGGTCTGAGGTTGAATCATATCAATTTTTTAGTCTATTCTTCCAATGCAAAGGATGAAGAAAAAAAAAGGAATATTTTTTGTCCAAAAAAAGAAACTTTCATCCCCAAGATTCATTTCTGTTGGTTCTACATTTTTATCCTGAAATAATGAATTGAGTTCGTATAGGCATTTTGGATGCTGCTATTGAAATAGCCCTTCTAGCTATATTTTCGGTTACTCCACCCATTTCGTATAGTATTCGACCTGGTTTAACAACAGCTACCCAATATTCAGGGGATCCCTTTCCCGAACCCATACGTGTTTCAGCGGGTCTTACTGTAACCGGTTTGTCTGGAAATATACGGACCCATATTTTTCCACCACGGCGTGCATTTCGTGTCATTGCTCGTCGACCTGCTTCGATTTGTCTAGATGTGATCCAAGCAGGTTCAAGTGCCTGAAGAGCATATTTACCGAAACAAATATGATTACCTCGATAAGATATTCCCTTCATTCTTCCTCTATGTTGTTTACGGAATCTAGTTCTTTTGGGGTTATAGTTGATGGTTGTTTCACAATTCCATCTCTACTACAGAACCGGACGTGAGAGTTTCTTCTCATCCAGCTCCTCACGAATAAAAGGATTAAAAACATTTAATTGAAATGATTAACATTTTTTGTAAAAAATCGTTTTTTTTTAGAACGTTCTAAAAAATCTTTATTTTGTTTTGTCCTTTATTCAAGTTTAGCAACTAAAAAAAAAAAAAAGTTTTCGCGGGCGAATATTTACTCTTTCAATCTCTATTTCATTTGTAGGGCTCGTTCGTGACTTCTCCCAATAGATGAATTAATCTCCGGTTCATTTCGCCATCCCGACTAGTGAATCATTAAGATTCATTTTTTCAATAAAATCTTTTGCATGCACAGGTTCCATCGTTCCCATCGCTTCGTACTTAATGATTAGGTCCGAATTCTACAATGGAGCTCATAATCCAATTTGTTCCTGAGTCAATCTTCTTAGTCTTTATTGGCTCCAAGCTCTTTATTTTTTTCTTGATTCATTTAATATTTAATTATGGATGAATCAATTAGTATTGATGCTTTATTACACTGTCTTTTATGAGATGACTCGTAGACCTTACATATTGGAATTCTATATCATTGATATTCTTTTTCTCTCTTTCTCTCATCCTTCCATTTATCCACACCTTTACTTCTTTCATTTTGTTTTACAACTTCTAATTCAAGTTTATGCAAAAAAAAATTTCAGTTGCTACAAAGATATGACTGATTTATCATATCTTGACTGGTTCTTTATATCCAGATAATACGAAGTGATGAGTTGGTTATTAGTTCATACTATGGGGCTGGTCCTTTTTTAATCCTAACCCTAAAAAACCAACGAGTCACACACTAAGCATAGCATTTATATCAAATGGTCAATTGAATTTTTATTCAACCCTATAGAATTAAGAATTAGAATTGCTCACTTTGATTCACCAGAAAAAGAATGAACGAGTTTCTATTTTTTTTTCTATCAATGGATAGAAGGGAAAGACAAGTAAAGGTTTCTTATTCTTCGTCTATAAATATCCAAATTTTGATACCCAAG